TTTTTTTTTTTATATGAAATTTATTAAATATGGTTTGTATAATATTTATATATATAAATATATATAAATATATATATATTAAATATTTAAAATTATATTAATTATTTCATCAATAAAATAAATATATTAATATATTAATTTTAATACCTTATAATTTAGAATTAATGAATATTGTTTAATATTGCTTTTTGTATTTAAACTTAATATTATAAAATAAATAGAGAGAGAAATATAAATTGTTTATAAATTAATATTATTGATTTATATGTTAAATTTATATGTATATTAATTATTATATGAATATAAATATATATATTAAATATTTAAAATTATATTAATTATTTCATCAATAAAATAAATATATTAATATATTAATTTTAATACCTTATAAAAAAAAAAAAAAAAAAATCTATACAAAAAATTATGAATATAAATAAATTTTACATAGTTTATAAAATTTATTTTATATTTATTTTACATATAAATTTTGGTATTTAAATAATTTATTATTTTAATAATATTAATTTATTTTATAGTAATTAATATTAAATATTTAAGAAATTAAGATTTAGTAATATATAAATTATTAACAAATTTTGTGCCAGCAGTTGCGGTTATACAAAAATTAAATTAAATTTTATTAGTTGTTAATAATTAATTATTTTAAAAAATTTTTAAATTAAAATTAAAATTATTAGGTGAAATTTTAATTTTAAATTATTTTAATTATTTATATTATGATTTAATAAATTTTATAATTAAACTAGGATTAGATACCCTATTATTAAAAATTTAAATTTTATAATACTAAAATAGTATATAATTTTTTATTGAAACTTAAATGTTTTGGCGGTATTTTAGTTTATTTAGAGGAATCTGTTTATTAATTGATAATCCACGAATAAATTTACTTAATTTATTATTTTGTATATCGTTGTTAAAAAAATATTTTTTAATAATTTATAATATTTTAATATTAAAATTTAAAATTAAATCAAATCAAGATGCAGATTATAATTAAGAATATAATGGATTACAATAAATTTATTTAAATGAATTTTATTTTGTAAAATTTAAATGAAAGTGGATTTAAGTGTAATTTTATTTAGTTTAATAAAATGATTAAAATTTAAAATATGTACATATTGCCCGTCGCTTTCATAAATAAATTGGAATAAGTCGTAACAAAGTAGAGGTACTGGAAAGTGTTTCTAGAAAGAACAAATTAGAGCTTGTTAAAAAGTATTTCATTTACATTGAAAAGATATTAATAAATATTAATTAATTTGAGATTTTATAATTAATAATTTAAATTTAATAAAAATAATTTTAATTTAATAAATATTTTAATGGGGGTTAAAGTATTTTTTAGAGAAAAAATTTATAATTTAATAGTTTATTAGTATTGTGAAAGAATTTTGAAATATTTTGAAAATAAAATTGTTTAAAAGTAATTTTTATTTAGTGTATCTTGTGTATCAGAGTTTATTAAAAATTTTTAATTTAATATTAATTTCTCGAATTTAAAAGAGTTAAATAATTATTAAAGTTATTGTGTCAAAAATATTTTAAATAATTATTTAGAAATGAAATGTTAATCGTTTTTAAATATATCTAGTTTTTATAGAAAAAATTTTAATTTTAAATTTAAATGTAAATTTAATTAATTAATTAATTAAATAATTATTTAAATTTTATATTTTAAGGGATAAGCTTTAAATTAAATTTTTATAATAATTAATTATTATTTTATTTTGAAAATTTTATAATTTATATTGTTAATAAATTTTATTTTATTATAAATAATTTCATTTAAAATAAAATTTAATTTAAAATTTAAGTTTTTATATAAAATTTGTTTTTTATAATAAAAAATTAGATATAATGATAAAATTAGTATATTAATAAAATTTATTTTTAATATTAATTTTTATTATTAATTTAATTAATTAAAAGGAATTCGGCAAATATTTATTTTCACTTGTTTATCAAAAACATGTCTTTTTGTTAAATAATTTAAAGTCTAATCTGCCCACTGATTTATATTGAAGGGCTGCAGTATTTTGACTGTACAAAGGTAGCATAATCATTAGTCTCTTAATTGGTGACTTGTATGAAAGATTGGATGAGAAATATACTGTCTCTTATTTAATATGTAGAATTTAATTTTTTATTTAAAAAGTTAAAATAAATTAAAAAGACGAGAAGACCCTATAGAGTTTGATAAATTTATTTTATAGAATTTTATTTATGTTAAAATTTAATAATTTTATAAAGTTATTTATTTTATTGGGGTGATAAAAAAATAAATTTAACTTTTTTTAATTAATTAAACAAAAATAGATGATTAATTGATCCATTTTTAATGATTATAAGATTAAATTACCTTAGGGATAACAGCGTAATTTTTTTTTTTAGTTCATATAAGAAAAAGAGTTTGCGACCTCGATGTTGGATTAAGATAAAATTTAAATGCAAAAGTTTAAAATTTTTGATCTGTTCGATCATTAAAATCTTACATGATCTGAGTTCAAACCGGTGTGAGCCAGGTTGGTTTCTATCTTTTAAAAAATTAAATATTTTAGTACGAAAGGATCAAATATTTTAATTAAATTAATTTAAAAAATTGATTTTTATTAAATTTTAGTTAAATTTATTTTATAATTATTTTTAATTAGAAAATATTATTACTATTTTGGCAGAAAAATGTAATGATTTTAGAGTTCATAAATATATAATTTATTTATATAAATAGTATTGTTTAAAAATGATACTATTTTAATTATTATTGGTTTATTAATTTTAATTTTAGGAGTTTTAATTGGAGTGGCTTTTTTGACTTTATTAGAACGTAAGGTTTTAGGTTATATTCAAATTCGTAAAGGTCCAAATAAAGTTGGTTTAGTGGGTATTTTACAACCATTTTCTGATGCTATTAAATTATTTACTAAAGAACAAACTTTTCCTATTAATTCTAATTATATTTCTTATTATTTTTCTCCTATTATTAGATTTATATTATCTTTGATTCTTTGAATGTTGATTCCTTATTATTTTAATTTAATTAGTTTTAATTTAGGTTTGTTATTTTTTTTTTGTTGTACAAGTTTGGGGGTTTATACAGTTATAATTGCTGGTTGATCTTCTAATTCAAATTATTCTTTATTGGGGGGGTTACGTTCTGTCGCTCAAACTATTTCTTATGAAGTGAGATTAGCTTTAATTATAATATCAATTATTATTATGGTAATAGATTTTAATTTAATTAAATTTGGAGAATATCAAAATATAGTTTGATTTTTAATTATTATACTTCCATTAGGATTAAGTTTATTATCTTCTTTAATAGCTGAAACTAATCGAACTCCTTTTGATTTTGCTGAGGGGGAAAGAGAATTGGTTTCAGGATTTAATGTTGAATATAGAAGAGGAGGGTTTGCTTTGATTTTTTTAGCTGAATATTCTAGAATTTTATTTATAAGAATATTATTTGTATTAATTTATTTGGGGGGTTATAAAATGAATTTGTTTTTTTATTTAAAGTTAGTTTTTATTTCTTTTGTTTTTATTTGAGTTCGTGGTACTTTACCTCGGTATCGTTATGATAAGTTGATGTATTTATCTTGAAAGAGATATTTGCCTGTTTCTTTAAATTTTTTATTATTTTATATAGGATTTAAAATTTTTTTATTATAATTAATTAAAATTTATTTAGTATAAATTAATAGAATATTTATTCTTTCTTAAGTTTTCAAAACAAATGCTTTAACAAGCTCATTAATTGATAAAATTTATTTTAGTTAATTAAAAATTATATTATCTCAATATTTATTAAATAAAGGATTGATGATAAAATAAGAGAAATAGAAAAATGTTAATAATTGACCTGTAATAATATAAGGATCTTCAACTGGTCGAGCTCCAATTCATGTTAATAAAATAACTATTGTCATAAAAAATCAAAATAATATTTGATTTATTGGGTAAAATTGAATTCCTTGTATTTTTTTATTAAATGTGATTGGTAAAATAATTAAAATTAAAATAGATATAATTAAAGCAATTACTCCTCCTAATTTATTAGGAATTGATCGTAAAATAGCATATGCAAATAAAAAATATCATTCAGGTTGAATATGTACTGGTGTAACTAATGGGTTAGCTGGAATAAAATTATCTGGGTCTCCTAATATATTAGGATTAATTAATGTTAATATAATTAAAAATATTAATAATATAATAAATCCAATTAAATCTTTATAAGTAAAAAATGGATGAAAGGGGATTTTATCTAAATTACTATTTAATCCTAGAGGGTTATTTGATCCTGTTTGATGTAAAAATAATAAATGAATTATAGTTATTATTAAAATAATAAAAGGCAATAAAAAATGAAATGTATAAAATCGAGTAAGAGTTGCATTATCTACAGCAAACCCTCCTCAAATTCAATTTACTAATATAGTTCCTAAATAAGGAATTGCAGATAATAAATTTGTAATAACTGTAGCTCCTCAAAATGATATTTGTCCTCAAGGTAATACATAACCTATAAATGCTGTTGCTATTAATAAGAATAAAATTATTACACCAACTATTCATGTATATTTTAAGTTGAATGATTCATAATAAATTCCTCGTCCGATATGTAAATAAATACAAATAAAAAAAAATGATGCTCCATTTGCATGTAAAGTTCGAATTAATCATCCATAATTTACATTTCGGCAAATATAATTTACTCTATAAAAAGCTATTTCAATATTTGCTGTATAATATATTGTTAAAAATAATCCTGTAATAATTTGAGTGATTAAACATAAAGCTAGTAAAGATCCAAAATTTCATCAAGAAGAAATATTTGATGGTGAAGGTAAATCAATTAATGAGTTATTAATAATTTTAATGACTGGATGATTTTTACGTAAAATTGAAAAATTTTTATTTATCATTTATTTAATATTATTAAAATAACTAATTTATTAAAAATTTTATTTTTTAAATATATGTAGATCGTAATGGGCCATAAAAAATGTTTGTAATTTTTACAATTGCTACTAATGAAATAAATAAATAAATTACTAGTATTATTATAATTATATAAGTATGATTATTATAAAGTTTGTTTAAGTTAATTTTATTTTCGTTATTGAAAAATATTATGTTTATTAAATTATCGTTATCGTTAATATTATTACTTAAATTTATTCAATTTAAGTTTTCACACATATATATATATATATATAATTGGCTTATTATAATTAATATTAATGATATAATTATTAAAGTTTTTATTTTGATGTTTAATTTAAATATTTCATTTGATGCAATTCTTGATACATAAATAAATATGACTAATAATCCTCCTAAAAATGTTAAGAATAAAATATATGAAAATCAATATGTTTTAATTAATATCCCAGATAGTAAACATATTAATAATGTTTGAATTAAAATTAATAGTCCGATAGAAAGAGGATGGTTTAAGAAAAATATTATAATTGCTAATATTAATATTAATATTGATAAAAATATTTTTGTAATATCAAAGAATAGTTTAAAAAAAATTATAATTTTGGAGATTATTGATAAAGAATTTCTTTTTCTTTGAAGTTTTTAAAGAAATTTCTTAATTTTGATTTACAAGACCAATGTTTTATTTAAACTATAAAAACAAAAAAAAACAAATGATAATAATATACATATATTTAATTATTATTATTATATTTATTATTGGTAATTTAATTTTTGTTTCTAAATATAAACATTTATTAATTATTTTATTAAGATTAGAATTTATAGTTTTAAGTATTTTTTTTTTTTTTTTAAATTATTTATTATATATGAATTATGAAATATATATATTAATAGTATTTTTAGTATTTTCTGTTTGTGAGGGGGCTTTAGGGTTATCTATTTTAGTTTCTTTGATTCGTACTCATGGTAATGATTATTTTAAAAGATTTAATTTATTATAATTTTTTGTTTTTTAAATGATAAAGTTTATATTTATAATAATTTTTATAATTCCTTTATGTTTAATAAAAAATATGTTTTGAATGGTTCAAATAGTTTTATTTTTTATAATGTTTTTATTTATGAATTTAAATTTAGATATTAATAATTATAGAAATTTAAGATATATATATTCTTGTGATTTGATATCTTTTGGTTTAATTCTATTAAGAATTTGAATTTGTTTATTAATAATTATAGCAAGAGAAAATTTATTTAAGGTAAATTTTTATGTAAATTTTTTTTTATTTAATATTATTATTTTATTATTAATATTATATATGACTTTTAGAGTTATAAATTTATTTATATTTTATTTATTTTTTGAAGGTAGATTAATTCCTACTTTAATATTGATTATTGGTTGAGGATATCAGCCTGAGCGTATTCAAGCTGGGATATATTTATTATTTTATACTTTATTTGCTTCTTTACCTTTGTTAATGGGTATTTTTTATATTTATAATGAGTTTAATTGTATTATAATTTATTTTTTAAAATTTTATAATATAAATTTTTATTTACTTTATATTAGAATGATTTTAGCTTTTTTAGTTAAAATACCTATGTATATAACTCATTTATGATTACCTAAAGCTCATGTTGAAGCTCCAGTTTCTGGTTCTATAATTTTAGCTGGGATTATATTAAAATTAGGGGGTTATGGATTATTACGTGTTATAATTTTTATACAAGAAGTTAATATAAAATTGAATTATATTTGAATTGTTATCAGATTAATTGGAGGATTTTATATTAGATTAAAGTGTTTTTGTCAAGTAGATATTAAATCATTAATTGCTTATTCTTCGGTTGCTCATATAAGTTTTGTTATTTGTGGTATTATAATTATAAATTATTGAGGGGCTTTAGGTTCTTATTTATTAATAATTGGTCATGGTTTATGTTCTTCAGGTATATTTTGTTTGGCTAATATTAATTATGAACGAATTGGGAGTCGTAGTCTAATTATTAATAGGGGTATAATTAATTTAATACCTTCTATAAGTTTATGATGATTTTTATTATTATCATCTAACATAGCTTGCCCTCCTTCTTTAAATTTAATAGGTGAAATTATATTAATTAATAGATTAGTTAGATGATGTTCATTATCTATGATTATATTAATATTAATTTCATTTTTTAGAGCTGGTTATAGATTATATTTATATTCTTATACACAACATGGTAAATATTATCAAGGTATTTTTAGATTTTATATAGGGTCTTCTCGTGAATATTTATTACTAATATTACATTGATTACCTTTAAATATTTTAGTTATAAAAATTGATTATATTATAATTTGATTTTATTTAAATAATTTAATTTAAAATATTGATTTGTGGTGTCAAAAATATGAATTTTAATTCATTTTAAATTATTAATAAAAATTATTTTTCTGTTTGTTTTCTTTCTTTCTTTTTTTTATTTTTATTTATAATATTAAATTTTTTTTTTATATTATATTTTATTATAAATAATATGGTTCTATTTTTAGAGTGAGAAATTATTTCTTTTAATTCTTTAAGAGTTGTTATATCTATTTTATTAGATTGAATATCTCTATTATTCATAATGTTTGTATCTTTAATTTCTTCTGTTGTTATTTATTATAGAAAAAGATATATAAGTTCTGAATTAAATTTGGTTCGTTTTATTGTTTTAGTTTTATTATTTGTATTTTCTATAATTTTATTAATTATTAGTCCTAATATAATTAGAATTTTATTGGGTTGAGATGGATTAGGGTTAGTTTCTTATTGTTTGGTAATTTATTATCAAAATTTAAAATCTTATAATGCTGGAATATTAACTGTTTTATCAAATCGTGTTGGTGATGTTTTAATTTTAATAGTTATTTGTTGGATAATAAATTATGGGAGATGAAATTATGTTTTTTATTTAGAATTTATAAAAAATGATTATTGTATAATTTATGTTAGTTTTATGGTAATTTTAGCTGCTATAACTAAAAGAGCTCAAATTCCTTTTAGATCTTGATTGCCTGCAGCAATAGCTGCTCCTACTCCTGTATCAGCTTTAGTTCATTCTTCTACTTTAGTTACAGCTGGAGTTTATTTATTAATTCGATTTAATTCATTGTTAGTTGAAACTTTATTTTTTAAATTATTATTATTAGTTTCTAGATTAACTATATTTATAGCTGGTATTAGAGCTAATTATGAATTTGACTTGAAAAAAATTATTGCTTTATCTACTTTAAGACAATTAGGTTTGATAATAAGAATTTTAAGAATAGGATTACCTTTATTAGCTTTTTTTCATTTGTTAACTCACGCTATATTTAAGGCTTTATTATTTATGTGTGCAGGGGTTATTATTCATTTAATGAATGATATACAAGATATTCGATTTATAGGTGGAATTAGAATTTATATTCCTATAACTTGTTTATGTATAAATATCTCTAATATAGCTTTGTGTGGAATTCCTTTTTTAGCTGGGTTTTATTCAAAAGATTTAATTTTAGAAATATTAAGATTTAGAAATTTTAATTTTTTAATTTTTTTTTTATATTATGTTTCTACTGGTTTAACTATATTTTATAGTATACGATTAGTAATATATTTAATAATTAATGATTATAATTTATTGAGTATTTATAATTTATATGATGAAGATTTTGTTATAATTAAAAGTATGTTAGTTTTATTATTAATAAGAGTAATTAGAGGAAGTATATTGATATGATTAATTTTTTATTATCCTTATATAATTTATTTACCTTTTAATTTAAAATTTATGGTTATTTATTTAAGATTAATTGGGTTATTAATAGGGTATGTTATTAGTAATATAAGTATTTATTCTTTAAATAAATATTTATTTACTTATAATTTAAGAACATTTTTATGTTTAATATGATTTATACCTAGATTAAGAACTTATGGTTTAAGTTATTATTTTTTAAATTTTGGTCAAAAATTATTAAAAAATATTGATTTTGGTTGAAGAGAAATATATAGTGGTTGAGGTATGTTTAATATTGTAAAAAATTATTCTATTTTTTATAGTATTTATCAAATAAATAATTTTAAAATTTATTTATTTAGATTTATTTTATGAATTATAATTTTTTTAATTCTTATATTATTTTATTTAAATAGCTTATAATAAGAGTGTAATATTGAAGATATTAAGGAGATAATTTTATCTTTAAATATTTATAAAAAATTTTTTTTATTTTTACAGTGAAAATGTAATGTTTTAAATTTTAAACTATATAAATAATTAAATGATAATAAGAAGAAATATTAATGGAATTAAACCACTAAAAATTAAGTTAGCAGCTTAATTTTAAACTTTATATTTCTATTTAATTGGAATTTTAAATTCAATGTTATCATTAACAGTGATATACCTCTTTTTGGTTTCAATTAATTATATTTAAATAAGGAGTCAGCTTAAACTCTTTCTTTTAAGTCGAAATTAAATGCAAAATTGCTTCTTATTTAAGATAAATTGAATTTAAATTCAATAATTTTTGAATGCAAATCAAATGTTTTTTAAACTATAATCCTATTTTATTTAATTTGTTCAATTTAATATATTTTGATTTCATTCATGATATAAACCGATTAAAAGAATGATAATAAAAAAAAATCTGATTTTTATTCAAATTATAAAATTAACTAATTTAAATAATTTAATAATAGGAAAAATTAATGCAATTTCTACGTCAAAAATTAAAAAAATTAATGTAATTAAAAAGAAATGTAATGAAAATGGAATTCGTGCTGATGATTTAGGGTCGAATCCACATTCAAATGGGGAAGATTTTTCTCGATCTATAAATGATTTTTTAGATAAAATAATTGATAATATTATTATAATATTTGCAATTAAAATGATAATTATTGAAATTATTGTTATTAAAATAATTATTTATATTAAAATTTTTAAACTTTTTGATTGGAAGTCAAATATACTTATTATATTATATAAATTAATTAGTTACCTCATCAATAAATTGAAATATAAAGAAATAATCAAACTACATCTACAAAATGTCAATATCAAGCTGCAGCTTCAAATCCAAAATGATGATTATTAGAAAAATGTTTATTTATATGTCGTATTAAACAAATAATTAAAAATGTTGTCCCAATTATAACGTGAATACCATGGAATCCTGTTGCTATAAAGAAGGTTGATCCATAAATTCTATCAGCAATTGTAAAAGGAGCTTCTAAATATTCATAAGCTTGTAAAATAGTAAAATAAATTCCTAAAATAATTGTTAAAAATAAACTTTTTGTACATTGAGAGTAGTTATTCTCTATTAAAGCATGATGAGATCAAGTAATAGTAATTCCAGAACTAATTAAAATAATAGTATTTAATAAAGGGATTTGGAATGGGTTGAAAGTAGTAATTCCTATAGGAGGTCAACTTGATCCAATTTCAATATTAGGGGATAGTCTTCTGTGGAAAAATGCTCAAAAAAATGATACAAAAAAAAAAATTTCAGAAACAATAAATAAAATTATTCCTCAACGAAGACCTTTAGTGACTAAAATTGTATGTTTACCTTGAAGTGTTCCTTCTCGACAAATATCTCGTCATCATTGATATATAGTCAAAATAATAATTAAATATCCAATAATTAATAAATTAATATTAAAATTATGAAATCATTTTACTATTCCTGTTACTAAAGTTATAGTTCCAATAGCTCCCGTTAAAGGTCATGGACTGTAGTCGACTAAGTGATATGGGTGATTAAAATTAATTTTCATTTGTATGGTTATTTATTTTAAACGACTTCTCTAGAATATAAAGTTCTTAAAATAGCAATTACATATGATTGAATAACTGCGACTGCAGATTCTAAAATTAATAATAAAATTTGTACTATAATTAAAAATGTAACTATATAATAAGTTATATTTGATCCTGTTCTTCTTAATAAGGTTATTAATAAGTGTCCTGCAATTATATTAGCTGTTAAACGTACTGCTAAAGTTCCAGGTCGAATGATATTTCTAATTGTTTCAATTAATACTATAAATGGTATTAATATTGCAGGAGTTCCTTGTGGAATTATATGAGAAAATATATGTTGGTAATTATTAATTCAACCATATAATATAAATCTTATTCATAAGGGTAATGAAATTGATAATGATAAATTTAAATGGCTTGTACTAGTAAAAATATAAGGAAATAGTCCTAAAAAATTGTTGAATAAGATAAATGTAAATAATGAAATGAAAATAAATGTAGATCCTTGAAAATAATTATTTTTTAATAGTGTTTTAAATTCATTATGTAATTTAATTGAAATGAAGTTTCATAAATAATAGTGTCGATTTGGAATTAATCAAAATCTATAAGGAATAAAAATTAAACCTAATAAAGTTCTAATTCAATTGATAGATAAATTAAATAAATTAGTTGATGGGTCAAAAATTGAAAATAAATTACTTATCATTTTCAAATTAAATTAGTTGATTTTATTTTTTTTAAATTTTTATTATTATTATTTAAATTTTTATTACTTATAATATAGTAATTTATAATATTAAAAATAATGAAAATTATAATAAAAAAGAAAAAAGAAAATATTCAATTAATAGGCATTATTTGAGGAATAAAAGAATATTATACTTATATAATAATTTAAATTTGACATATTTATGTTATAATTTAACTAATTCTTTTCATTAGAAGTAATTGTTAGATTACTATAAAATGGTTTAAGAGACCAGTACTTACTTTCAGTCATCTAATGATGAGTAATTGTTAATTCAGTTAATAAAGTTTTTAATTGAGATTCTTTCGATAACAATAGGTATAAAACTATGATTAGCTCCACAAATTTCTGAACATTGTCCATAATAAATTCCTGGGCGATTAATAAAAAAATTAGTTTGATTTAAACGTCCAGGATTAGCATCTACTTTAACTCCTAGTGAAGGGATAGTTCATGAATGAATTACATCTGTTGCTGTAACTATAATTCGAATTTGATTATTTATAGGTAAAATAATTCGATTATCAACATCTAATAATCGAAAATTACTTGAGTTTATTTCGTTAGAGGGGATTATATAAGAGTCAAATTCAATGTTGTGAAAATCTGAATATTCATAACTTCAATATCATTGATGTCCAATTGATTTTAATGTGATTAAAGGGTTATTTAGTTCATCTAATAAATATAATAATCGTAATGAAGGTAAAGCAATAAAAATTAAAGTAATAGCTGGTAAAATAGTTCAAATTAATTCAATTATTTGCCCTTCTAGTAAAAATCGATTAATATATTTATTAAATAATAAATTAATTATTAAATATCCAACTAAAATAGTAATTATAATTAAAATAATTAATGTATGATCATGAAAAAAAATAATTTGTTCTATTAAAGGTGAAGCTCCATTTTGTAAATTAAGGTTTGATCATGTTGCCATTTCTAAAAAAAGGATATAACCTTTATAAATGGGGTTTAAATCCATTACATATAATCTGCCATATTAGAAATTTCTTAAAATAGGTAATTCATTATATGAATGTTCAGCTGGAGGTAAGTTTTGTAATCATTCAATATTAGAAGATATGTTTAAAGTAAATAAAATTATTCGTTGATTAATTATAGATTCTCAAATAATAATTAACATTAATATTACAGCTAATAATGAAATATAAGAACCTAAAGAAGATACAATATTTCATGAAATATATGAATCAGGGTAATCAGAATATCGACGAGGTATTCCAGCTAAACCTAAAAAATGTTGTGGAAAAAATGTTAGGTTTACTCCAATAAATATAATAAAAAATTGAATTTTTAATAAATAAGGATTTATTGATAATCCTGTAAATAGTGGATATCAGTGAATAAATCCTCCTATAATAGCAAATACCGCTCCTATAGATAAAACATAGTGAAAATGAGCTACAACATAGTAAGTATCATGTAATGTAATATCAATAGATGAATTAGCTAAGATTACTCCCGTTAATCCTCCAACAGTAAATAAAAATACAAATCCTAATCTTCATAAAATTGAAGGACTATAATTAATTTGAGTTCCGTGAAGAGTTGCTAATCAGCTAAAAATTTTAATACCTGTAGGTACAGCAATAATTATAGTAGCTGATGTAAAATAAGCTCGGGTATCAATATCTATTCCTACTGTAAATATATGATGAGCTCATACAATAAATCCTAAAATTCCAATTGCTATTATAGCATAAATTATTCCTAAACATCCAAATGTTTCTTTTTTTCCTCTTTCTTGGGAAATAATATGAGAAATTATACCGAATCCCGGTAAAATTAAAATATATACTTCTGGATGTCCAAAAAATCAAAATAAATGTTGATAAAGAATAGGATCTCCTCCTCCCGCTGGATCAAAAAAAGATGTATTTAAATTTCGGTCAGTTAATAATATAGTAATAGCTCCTGCTAGTACGGGTAAGGATAATAAGAGTAAAAATGCTGTAATTCCTACAGCTCACACAAATAAAGGTATTTGATCAAAAGATAAATTATTTAAACGTATATTAATAATTGATGTAATAAAATTAATTGCTCCTAAAATTGATGAAATACCAGCTAAATGTAAAGAAAAAATTGCTAAGTCGACAGAACTTCCTCCATGAGCAATATTAGAAGATAGGGGAGGGTAAACTGTTCATCCTGTCCCAGCTCCATTTTCTACAATTCTTCTAGAAATTAATAAAGTAATAGATGGGGGTAGAAGTCAAAATCTTATATTATTTATACGTGGAAACGCTATATCTGGGGCTCCTAATATTAAAGGTACTAATCAATTACCAAATCCCCCAATTATAATTGGTATAACTATAAAAAAAATTATAATAAAAGCATGTGCTGTTACAATAGTATTATAAATTTGATCATCTCCAATTAATGATCCAGGGTTACCTAATTCTGCGCGAATTAATAAACTTAAAGAGGTTCCAACTATTCCTGCTCAAATACCAAAAATAAAATATAATGTTCCAATATCTTTATGATTTGTTGAATAAAGTCATTTTCGCTGTGAAAAATAAAATGGCTGAGGTTAAAGCGATAAATTGTAAATTTATTAACGAGAATTTTCTCTTTTATTAAGTCTTATATTCAAAAAATGATATAAAATTGCAAATTTTAAGTTATAATTTTTATTATTAAGGCTTAAAGAGAATTTCTTTATAAATAATTTTGAAGATTATTAGTTTAATTTAACTTAAAACCTTCAATTAATTAATTAGTAAAAAAATATAGTTCTTAAAATAATTCCAGTAATTGAAAATATTGATAATAAATTTATAATATTATTAATATTATTTTTAAAATTAATTTTAAATCATTTTATTTTAAAATAATTTATTATAAATGATGAATAAATAATTCGAATATAAAAAAATAATATAATTAATCTTATTATAATAAAGGTAAATGTTATTAAATAAAAATTATTTATTATTAAAAAATTAATAATAATTCATTTAGGAAAAAATCCAATAAAAGGTGGTAATCCTCCTAAAGATAAAAAATTAATTAATAAATTAATTTTAATTATTGGTTTTATATTTAAAATAAATAATTGATTAATGAAATATGAATTTATTAAATAAAAAAATAAACATATAGTTCTAATTAAAAATGAATATATAAATAAATAGAAAATTCATAAATTTTCTCTAATTATAATTGATGAGATTATTCAACCTAAATTATTAATTGAAGAGAAAGCTAATATTTTTCGTAGGGATGTTTGATTTAAACCACCTAAAGCTCCAATAATGATGTTTAATATAATTCTAAAAATTAATAAATTTTTATTAAAATAATATGACAATAAAATTATGGGGGTAATTTTTTGTCATGTTATTAAAATAAAATTATTAAATCAAGATAGTCCTTCTACAATATTTGGAAATCAAAAATGAAAAGGAGCAGCTCCTATTTTTATCAATATTGATGAATTAATTATAATTAATATTAAATTATTAATTTCGAAATTTTTAAAAAAAATTATTTTTATAATAATATAAAATAAAAAATTAATAGAAGCAATAGATTGAGTTAAAAAATATTTTAAAGCTGCTTCTGATGCTATTAAATTATTAGATTTAGAAATTAGGGGGATAAATCTTATTAGATTAATTTCTAATCCAATTCAACACCCAAATCATGAATTTGAGGAAATTGAAATTATTGTTCTAAAGAATAAAATAAAAATAAAAAATATTTTATTTGAATTTAAATAAAAAAAAATAAAAAATAATTAATAAATTAATTTTAAAGAAGTTAAATTTCTTTATTTTAAATTATATTTTAGTGTAAGATGCACTTTAATTTTTGATATTAATAGATATAGTTTAATTCTATAAAATATAATAAAGGTAAATTATATTTACATAATTTATCCTATCAGAATAATCCTTTTATCAGGCACTTTATTTTTTTTAAAAAAAAGGTGTTTCCTTTATATTTGGGGTATGAACCCAAAAGCTTAATTTAGCTTATTTTTAA